ACGTAAAACCCACTCCTAAACAAGACTTTGGAAAAGAAAGATCTCCTCAGGTAGGATTTGAACCTACGACCAATCGGTTAACAGCCGACCGCTCTACCACTGAGCTACTGAGGAACAGTCGGGAGAGTTCGAACTTAGAAACATTTAATGAACCAAAAACCCTTCAGAAATAAAAATTTTATTGGGGACTTATTTTGGGTCACCCTCTATTATTATACGAAAAAGAAGTAACGATAGCAATACCTGAAACTCTCCGAAGATTTTCTACGAGACAAAGGGAGGAGGCGGTCAACGATCACCATGATCTTCTCCACTTTCCTCCCCGAGATTAATAAAGCAATTTCCACGATGCCGCAACCGATTTACTAAGTAGACTATTTTCTGCTCGGTGGTTTCGTTCGATAAAGATGTTATCTTATTATTAAGTATCGAAAAATATCTAGCTCACAATAACCTGAAATATGTTATTATGAATAAATATTATTCAAATAATATAACTATATAGAGAAGACAAGAACATACAGGAAACTAAAAAGAATAAATATGAAAATAGCAGTTTATGGAAAAGGCGGAATAGGAAAATCTACGACTAGTTGTAATATTTCAATCGCTTTAGCCAGACGTGGTAAAAAAGTTCTCCAAATCGGGTGTGATCCTAAACATGATAGTACTTTTACTCTCACGGGTTTTTTAATTCCTACTATAATAGATACCTTACAATCAAAAGATTATCATTATGAAGATGTTTGGCCTGAAGATGTTATTTATAAAGGTTATGGTGAAGTTGATTGTGTAGAAGCTGGAGGTCCGCCTGCTGGCGCCGGATGCGGAGGTTATGTAGTTGGAGAAACTGTAAAATTATTGAAAGAATTAAATGCTTTTTACGAATATGATATTATTTTATTCGATGTTTTAGGTGACGTAGTGTGTGGAGGATTTGCTGCTCCATTAAATTATGCAGATTATTGCATTATTATCACAGACAATGGTTTTGATGCTTTATTTGCAGCTAATCGAATTGCAGCTTCGGTTAGAGAAAAAGCTCGTACACATCCACTTAGATTAGCTGGTTTAGTAGGTAATCGAACATCAAAAAGAGATCTTATCGATAAATATGTAGAAGCTTGTCCAATGCCTGTTCTGGAAGTATTACCTTTAATTGAAGATATCCGAATTTCAAGAGTTAAAGGTAAAACATTATTTGAGATGGTTGAATCTCAATCTACTCTTAAATATGTTTGTGAATTTTATTTGAATATTGCAGACCAAATTTTATCTCAACCAGAAGGAATTGTACCAGAAGAAATTCCGGATCGAGAATTATTTAGTTTACTTTCAGATTTCTACTTAAATCCAGTAAATAGTGTTAACGAGAAAAAAACTAAAAAAAATCTAATTGATTTCACAATAATTTAAAATATGAATAATTCTTTTTTATTTAATATCCATTAATCTTTTTATTCAGTCGAGGAAATCTGTATATGTCGATTAAGATATCTGAAACTCTCACTTTTGAATGCGAAACAGGTAATTATCACACTTTTTGCCCTATCAGTTGCGTTGCTTGGTTATATCAAAAAATTGAAGATAGTTTTTTTTTAGTGGTAGGAACAAAAACATGTGGTTATTTTTTACAAAATGCTCTTGGAGTTATGATTTTTGCCGAACCTCGTTATGCTATGGCAGAATTAGAAGAAGGAGATATATCAGCCCAGCTAAATGATTATGCGGAATTGAAACGATTATGTGTTCAAATAAAAAAAGATAGAAATCCTAGTGTAATTATATGGATTGGTACCTGTACAACAGAAATTATCAAAATGGATTTAGAAGGTATGGCTCCTAAATTGGAAACTGAGATAAAAATCCCAATAATAGTAGCAAGGGCAAATGGATTAGACTATGCATTTACGCAAGGGGAAGACACTGTATTAGCTGCTATGGCACATCGTTGTCCGGAACAAGAAAATTTGATTGAAAAGAAACAAAAAATACAAGATAAATCTGTAAAAGAATTATTTTCTTTTTTACCTGTTAAAGAAACTGAAAAAACAATAAAATCTATAACAAAGTTAGATAAAAAAAAACCGTTAGTTCTTTTTGGTTCTTTACCTTCAACAGTAGCTTCTCAACTTAGTTTAGAATTAAAACGTCAATCTATAAATGTCTCGGGTTGGTTACCCGCTCAAAGATATACGGACCTCCCAGCGCTAGGGGATGGAGTGTATGTTTGTGGTGTAAACCCATTTCTTAGTCGAACAGCAACAACTTTGATGCGACGTCGGAAATGTAAGTTAATTGGAGCGCCTTTTCCAATTGGTCCTGACGGAACTCGCGCTTGGATTGAAGAAATTTGTTCGATTTTCGAAATTGAAACGAAGGGGTTAGAAGAAAGAGAACAACAAGTGTGGGCAAGTTTGGAAAATTATCTTAATTTAATTCGTGGTAAATCCGTTTTCTTTATGGGAGATAATCTATTAGAAATATCTTTAGCGAGATTTCTCATTCGATGTGGAATGATTGTTTATGAAATTGGTATTCCATATATGGATAAAAGATACCAAGCTGCCGAATTAACATTTCTCCAAACTACATGTAAGAAAATGTCTACATCAATGCCTCGAATTGTGGAAAAACCCGATAATTACAATCAAATACAACGTATGCGTGAATTACAACCAGATTTAGCTATAACTGGAATGGCTCACGCCAATCCTTTAGAAGCAAGAGGAATTAATACAAAATGGTCAGTTGAATTCACTTTTGCTCAAATTCATGGATTTACAAATGCAAAAGATGTTCTTGAACTTGTTACACGTCCTTTAAGACGTAACAATAATTTAGAAAATTTGGGTTGGACTAATTTGGTTAGGGAAGAAGAATAAAAAAAAGAAAGATTTATTAATTAGCTCATTTTTATGACTAATTAATAAATCTCTCTCTTCCTAAAAAAATATGAACTTTATTCTATTCTAATCCCATTTTATCGAGGAAAGTTTTTTATTATGATAACAAGCATTCCCTCACTTTTTTCTATTACATGCGTTACATCATGGATAAATTTTTCGAGTGGATTCATTTTATTTGGATTATATTATGGTTTTCTTGCTACATTACCTATTGGTCCTTCCCAACTTATATGTATAAGAGCTTTTCTACTAGAAGGAAATCTTGGTGGTATAATAGCTGTTAGTGGTTTAATAACGGGACAATTAATAATACTTCTATCCGTTTATTATTCACCTCTTTACGTTATATTAATAAAACCTCATATATTAACTTTATCAATTTTACCCTATATTTTCTTTTATTGGTACAGAATAAAAGATCTTTTGAATTATCAATCCTTAAGATCGATAACATCACTTCAAGATACTAGAATTTTTGAATTATTTTTTGATAGTATTATTTTTCAATTACTCAATCCTATTATTTTACCAAATCCTGTATTAGCAAGATTATTTAATCTTTTTCTCTTTCGTTATAGTGATAATTTATTATTTTTAACAAGTACTATTTTAGGTTGGTTCTATGGTCAATATTTATTTATATTTTTAGGTAAATTACTCCTATTTCGTGTAGAATCTGATTCACCAATACTCTATCTTTTAGTAAAACGCGTAATTCATCGAACTTTTAGTATCATTATATTGAGTTTATCCCTCCCACATCTGAGTCGAACTCCAGTTCCTTTTATTACGAAAAAAATAATTGATAAATTACAATTTAACTCAACAAAACGAGAAGATTTGTTACTTTCACAAAAATTATGGCCTAATCTTTTCTTCGATTACCGTCGATGTAAAAGACCATTTAGATATATAGCAAATAGTAGATTTAGTACTCGAAGTCCTATAAAAAGAAAAATGTCTCAATATTTTTTCAATATATGTTTAAGTGATGGAAAACCCAGATTATCTTTTACATATTTGCCTAGTTTAGCAATTTTTGAAAAAAATTTTGGAAAGTATATTAATTCTTCAAAAAAATCACTATGTTCTAGTGATTTTTTTATTCAATGGATTAGCAGAAAAAAGAAGAAAAAAGAATATATATATAATGAATTTAAGCATAAAGTTGAATTTTTAGAAAGTGGATTTACTTTTGGAAAAATTAGAGAAAAAAAAACAAAATTATCAAATTTAGAGGGAAAAACATTTACCAAATTTTATAACCCTTTACTGATAAAACAAAACCATGAAGCAATAATAATATCAAAATCACCATGGTTTTTGACAGATAAATTGAAAAATAAACAGAAACAGCAAGTTAAAGAGAGAAATAATAAACTTAAAAATTGGATTTATAATCAATGGCAGGAATTAGAATATAAAAATTCCGTATTACCATGGGAACCATTGACTCGAGATGCTCGTCGTACTTTAAGTTTACTTATTAACAAATCAAAAAAAATAAATAATTTTAAACAAATTCATTTTTTCGATGGGGAGACCCCAAGAGATTTTAATGAGAAAAATAATTTATCACTTGGGAATGTTCGTAAAAAAGTGAATCGAAAATCAAATATTAATTGGGAATTGATCTTAAATCTTTCTCCTCGACAAAAAATATTGTACTTCAACTATTTACAAATGGATGAATGGAATACACTTAAAAATTATTGGAAAAATTTACTTTTTGGTGATATTACCCGATTGAAAAGTCTTTATTCTTTTTTCATGAAAACATTAAAGAGTGAAAATAAATTTCAATTTCGAGAAATGAATAAAGAAATACCTCGATGGGTTTCCGATCTAAAGAATGATAAATTTGATGTAATAGCTATTGGAGTTACTGATATTCGTCAGAGAAAGGTAAAAAATCTAGGATATTTAATAAAAGGAAAAGATAAAAGAAGAAAAATTATAAGACGTTTTTCCCAACAATCTGATTTTCGTCGAAAATTAGTTAAAGGTTCAATGCGTGCTCGAAGACGCAAAACTTTAATATGGAAAATGTTTCAACTTGAAATAAATTCTCCATTTTTTTTAAGAATGAATGAAAAACCCGCTTTTATTCAAACTTTTTCAAAAAAACCAAATATTTATGGGTCAGAACTAACATTTCAAAATCTTTTTGGAAAAAATTCATTCTTAAAAAAAACAAGAGCAGATCGTCTTGCCATAGCGAACAGATGGGATTTTCCCTTAGCTCAATGGGGAAGAAGTTGGTTATTAATAATACAATCACATTTCAGAAAATATTTAGGACTTCCTGTATTAATAATATTAAAAAATATTAGTCGTTTTTTATTATTCCAAAATCCAGAATGGAGCGAGGATTGGGCCGAATGGAATGAAGAAATTCATATAAGATGTACTTATGATGGTACTGAAGTTTCGGAGAAAGAATTACCAGAACAGTGGCTTCGAGATGGTCTTCAAATAAAAATAATATATCCTTTTCGTTTAAGACCTTGGCATAATTTCGGACCTCGAAAAAAAGAAATAAGAATAAATCGAAAATATTCTGAGAAATTAGTCAAAAAACAAAGATTTCATTATTGTTATTTAACCGCTTGGGGTTTTCTAACCGATCTACCTTTCGGTAATATAAAAAAACAACCTTCGTTTTTGAAACCCATAAATAAAGAATTAGAAAAGATAAAAAAAAATATTTTTTTCAATTTATTTGAGCCAATCAGGAAAAAATCATACAAAAGGATTGAGACCCAAATGAATCCTTCAAAAACTTATTTGTCTCATTTGATTTCAAATCAAAAATATCAGGAAATTCGCAGAGAAAAAGATAAAAATAAAGTTTGTGAGTTAGTAACAGGAAAAAAGGAAGATTTCGAGTTGCAAATACTGAAAAAATATCGATATGAAGAACGATTTATTTATATACAAAATTTAGAGGATTTAATTACGAAAAGAAATATATATTTTGATAAAGAGTCGCGCTTTTACCGGGGGGACAAACAAAAAAAAACGATAAATAAACTGATTCAGATAAAACAAATAATTATTAGATTTTGTAGAAAAAATATTGAATTGATAAAAAAATGGTTTTCTTTTTTTAAAATAAATACAAGAAAAATGGTAATTTATTTTTATTTAGAAATAAAGATTATAAAAAAATCAGTTGGATATATGTTTAGTAGAAATAAAACTAAAAAGAATCGTAGTGATAATAATAATCATTAAAATACGAAATAACTATTCAATTGTTGATAATAAAATATCAAAAAATTTTTGAGTCAAACCTAATTAAATAATGATATTAATGTCTCAAGCATATGTACTTAAAAGAATATGGAAGATAAAAACAAGTAATAAGTCTTATTTAAAATGTTTATCAAAATCTTGGACATTTCATTCATCTATTAATAAAATTTTCAAAATTTTTTTGTATGAACAAGGGGTAATAAGTTATAGAGAATTATCAAATTTTCAAAAAAAAAATTGGAATGAATGGTTAAAAGATTTTAATCGATATAATCTATCTCCCAAATTTTGGTACGGGATTAAACCGCAACAATGGCGTTTTAAAGTTAATAAATATTGGCAGAGAGTAAAAAATCCATACTGTTGTATCGCTGAAGGAGATCCAAATAAAAAACTTTCTGTTTTTTTTGCTAATTCTTCATTGGAACAAATTAAGAAACGCAATAAATTATTTAAAAATAATTTTTTAACCTATAGTTATTTTGATTTTAATAAAAACTTAATAATAAAAAAGTTATCAAGGTTAAATAAAAAATTAATATATAATAATAGCATTATGGAAGAAATATCTAAATCTCGTCTTATTTATAATAAAGATAATTTTTCAGATTTTAATCAAAAAAAAATTATTTTTAAATATAATTTTTTATTATGGCTTGTTCCAGAATTTTTAGGGCAAAAAAGTTTATATCAACACAAAAAAATATTAAATTTAGATACTTTTGTTATAAAGAATGAAAATGCAGAAATACTTCGGAACAAGGATTTACTTCGAGAAAAAGAGCTTAATCAATCTATTCGTCAATGGAAATGGAAGTCTAACAATTCGGAAAAAAAATTTAGAAAATTGGGAAATATGGCTTCTCTTATGACTTTTATGCAAAATCAAGAAACTATGATTTCTCTTTCTGGAAAAATGCGAGAAGATTTGAATTTTTTCCATCTTCTTTTTCGTACAAATACTAATCAAAATCGATTAACAATTAACTCAGAGCATCGTTTACCTCGGTTATTGGATGATGAAATTTTAATATATAAAATGATAAGCACATTATTGAGTTTTAAACAACGATTAAGAAAAATAGGAAATTTAGCAAATATAAATAAATATGATTTGAACGAAATAATTATAAATAATGGAAAAAACTCAGAGTTATCCTTATTTAATTATTTGAATTTAGAAGATATTCTACTTCCAAAGCGCCGTAGGGAGTTCAGAATATTAAATTGTTTATCTTTAAGTAGAGAAAGATGTAAAAATAGTTCAAAAAAAATGAAAGTACAAGATGCAAAAATTGGGATGAATAAAAATAAAATAATTAAACGTTTTATTTGGTCTAGTTATCGATTTGAAGATCTAGCTTCTATCAACAGATTCTGGTTTAGTACAATGAATGGAAGTCGATTTTCTATGTTAAGATTTCGGATATATCCCCCAATCTAACAGTTTATACAATTATTTTCTAAGAAAATAGAATTTTATAAAATTAAAATTTCATGCTTCTATACATAGTATATTTATATACTATGTATAGAAGCATGAAATTTTAATTATAAACATTTTAAATTTTTCATCTATGTCAGGAGAATTTGTTTATGCAAAAAAATAATTTTATTCATTTATTTTCTATTTCAAAAAAAAAAGATGGATCGGTTGAATCCCAAATATTTAATCTAACTAATCGAGTTGTCAAACTTACATATCATTTTAAAACACATAGTAAAGACTACTCTTCCCAAAGAGGTCTGTGGAAAATATTAGGAAGACGTAAACGCCTTTTAATCTATTTGTTGAAAACAAATGTAGTAAGTTATCAAAATTTAACTAATCAGTTAAAAATTCGTAAATTAAAAAAAAATTGATTTCCGTATAAGTTAAATAATTATTACGAATTTGAAATCCAAATAATTGGAAGGAGAATAAAATATGATGATACTTACTGGGAAAAAGAAACCCATGATAGTAAGTATGGGTCCTCATCATCCATCAATGCATGGTGTTTTACGACTTATTGTTACTTTAGAAGGTGAAAATGTTTTGGATTGTGAACCTGTATTGGGTTATTTGCACAGAGGAATGGAAAAAATTGCCGAAAACCGAACAGTAATCCAATATCTACCTTACGTTACAAGATGGGATTATTTAGCTACAATGTTTACAGAAGCTATTACAGTGAATGCGCCGGAAAAATTAACAAATATTCAAGTGCCAAAAAGAGCAAGTTATATAAGAATTATTATGTTAGAGCTAAGTCGTATTGCATCTCATTTATTATGGCTTGGTCCTTTTATGGCTGATATTGGTGCACAAACACCCTTCTTCTACATTTTCAGAGAAAGAGAAATGATATATGATTTATTCGAAGCTGCTACTGGTATGCGAATGATGCATAATTTTTTTCGTGTTGGAGGAGTAGCTGTAGATTTACCTTATGGATGGATAGATAAATGTTTGGATTTTTGTGATTATTTTTTACCAAAAGTTACTGAATATGAACAACTTATAACAAATAATCCAATTTTTTTGGAACGAGTAGAAGGGATAGGTGTTATCAATAGAAAGGAAGCTATAAATTGGGGCCTTTCTGGACCTATGTTAAGAGCCTCAGGAATTAAATGGGATCTTCGAAAAGTAGATCATTATGAGTGTTATGATGAATTAGATTGGCAAATTCAATGGCAAGAAGAAGGAGATTCACTGGCTCGTTATTTAGTAAGAATGGGAGAAATGAAAGAATCTACGAGAATAATTCAACAAGCCTTAAAAGCTATTCCGGGAGGACCTTACGAAAATTTGGAAGCTCGAAGACTAAATAAAGGAAAAAATTCGGAATGGAATTCTTTTGAATATCAATTCATTAGTAAAAAACCTTCTCCAACTCTTAAATTACCTAAACAAGAACATTATGTGAGAATAGAAGCTCCTAAAGGAGAATTAGGTATTTTCTTAATGGGAGATGATAGCGTTTTTCCTTGGAGATTCAAAATAAGACCGCCCGGTTTTATAAATTTACAAATTCTTCCTCAATTAGTAAGAGGAATGAAATTAGCAGATATTATGACAATTTTAGGTAGTATAGACATTATAATGGGAGAGGTTGATCGTTAGAATGATTTCGAATATAAATATAGAAAAACAATTTTTTGATCTTTTGCAAATTTTAATTACTATTTTCACCTTTTTGATAGGAATAACTATAGGAGTTTTAGTTATTGTATGGCTTGAAAGAAAAATATCTGCAGCTATACAACAACGTATTGGACCTGAATATGCTGGTCCTTTAGGAATTATTCAAGCTTTAGCAGATGGTATAAAACTTTTTCTAAAAGAAAATATCATTCCATCACAAGGAGATACTAGATTATTTAATATTGGACCCATTTTAGTTATTATACCAGTTTTTTTGAGTTATTTAGTTATTCCTTTTGAATACAATATTATTTTAGCCAATTTTGGTATAAGTGTTTTTTTCTGGATCGCCGTATCCAGTGTGATTCCTCTTGGACTTCTTATGGCTGGATATGGATCAAATAATAAATACTCTTTTTTAGGTGGTTTACGGGCAGCTGCTCAATCTATCAGTTATGAAATTCCTTTAGCTTTGAGTGTTTTATCAGTAGCTCTACGTGCGATTCGTCAGTATACCTAACTTTCAAAAAAATTGATTGGAATTTCTTTCAGTGTCTGAGCAAAACTGGATAATCATATGGGTGAAATTGAACAGCATTTTATTTTGCAGTACAAAAATTTAATCCCATCCTCTTTGTACAAGGGTGAAAGCTTCGTAAAATTAATAAAACTGTGTAATTCCGGGGTGATTCTTTAGCCAGCCACACCTGATAGCGGAAAAATGAAAAATCAATACATTTGATTAAGCACTAATAGGAGAGAATTATTACAAAAAACCGAAATACGAAAAAAATATATATTAAAAAAGGAAAAGGAATCGACATTGGTAGAGATGTTTGAACCGTACTTCCGCAAAATCCAAATTGAAAGTTTATCTTTATCTATTACAAAAATGATTATCCGGAACGAAGTAATTTTTTTGCCGTTCTCTTTTCAAAAAATATGGATTTATGTACTTTATTGATGTGAACTAATCCAAAATTTTTTTTAGAAATTCGAGTTAGCGCTAGCAACAAACTGTAAAAATTGAGATAGATTCAAAAGCTTGTCTTTTAAATAGCAAACAGAATCTCGTTGGTAAAAAAAGTATAAATATATTTGTTTCTTTAATATAACCATAGAGGAGCCGTATGAAATGAAAGTTTCATGTACGGTTTTGAAATAGAGATATGTGCAGTAATGTTAATATCGACTATAATTATCGAATAGTTTAAGTACAGTTGATATAGTTGAAGCACAGTATAAATATGGTTTTTGGAGTTGGAATTTATGGCGTCAGCCAATTGGTTTTATTGTTTTTTCAATTACTTCTCTAGCAGAATGTGAAAGATTACCTTTTGACTTACCTGAAGCAGAAGAAGAATTAATTGCAGGGTATCAAACAGAATATTCAGGTATTAAATTCGCACTATTTTATCTTGCTTCTTATTTGAATTTATTAGTTTCTTCATTATTTGTAACAATTTTATATTTAGGTGGTTGGCATATTCCTATTCCTTTTTTTTTTTATTTCAATTATTTGGGATGGAATCCCATTTTTGATGGAATAGGTCAAGTTACAAATATAGTAATAGGAGTTATTGTTACATTAACTAAAGCTTATTTATTTTTATTCATTTGCATAATGACGAGATGGACCCTACCTAGAATAAGGATAGATCAATTATTAAATCTTGGATGGAAATTTCTTTTACCTATTGCTTTGGGTAATTTATTATTAACAGCATCTTTTCAAATTCTTTTATTATAAATTCTTTAATTGTGTTTGAGTAATTTGAAACTCTAGAGTTTATTAATAAAGAACAACAAGAAGTTTTATCAAAAGGATCTTTTTACATGTTTTCTCCGATAAATGGATTTAAAAATTATAGTAAACAAGCAATACAAGCTGCGAGATATATTGGTCAGGGTTTTATTGTTACAATAGATCACATGAATCGTCTTCCGATAACTATTCAATATCCTTATGAAAAATTAATACCGTCTGAACGATTTCGAGGTCGTATTCATTTTGAATTTGACAAATGCATTGCTTGTGAAGTATGTGTACGTGTATGTCCAATAAATTTACCTGTTGTTAATTGGGAATTAAAAAAAACTATAAAAAAAAAACAACTAAAAAGTTATAGTATTGATTTTGGAATCTGCATATTTTGTGGCAACTGTGTCGAATATTGTCCAACAAATTGTTTATCGATGACTGAGGAATATGAACTTTCAACTTATGATCGTCATGAATTAAATTATGATCAAACAGCATTAGGACGTTTACCTATATCCGTAATTGAAGACCCTACAATAGAAACCCTTTCCAATTTGATATCTTTATCTAAAGGAGTTATGGAAGGGCATTCCAATTTGAGGAATATTACTTTAACTTAAATTTTAGTCTTTACTAATATATTCTCAATACTATTATTTCTAACTAACATGTAAAACTATAATAGAAAAAAAATTAGATTTTATTATTGTAAACCTTATGAGATTTCCCGAATCGTTTTCTGAAATTGTTTTCCCCTTTCTGGAATTGGGTCTTATACTAGGGAGTTTTGGTGTTATTTTACTTACCGATATAGTTTATTCTGCTTTCTTGTTAGGATTTGTTTTTGCTTGTATAGCTCTTTTGTATCTTCTATTGGATTCTGATTTTGTTGCTGCCGCACAAGTTTTAATTTATGTTGGAGCTGTAAACGTTTTAATTGTATTTGCAGTGATGCTAATAATAAAAAAAAAAACCAATAATTTTTGCTTAGTTTGGACGATAGGTGATGGAATTACTTCAGTTATTTGTACTAGTATCTTTTTAGTATTAAGTAGTATTATTTCAAAAACATCATGGTCTAAAATTTCTTTGGTTGCAGAATCAAATAAAAATGGAGAAATAGTTTCAATAGATAATATTCGACGTATTGGATTAAAATTACTAACCGAGTTTCTTATTCCATTTGAACTTATGTCAATAATTCTTTTAGTTGCTTTGGTAGGTGCTATCACCTTAGCTCGGGGAGAAAAAACAATTGATTTGGAACAGCCAAAAGTATTACGGAATCATAAGAATTTATGGTAATATTAATTATTCAATGATTATAAAATATCAGCCATTCTCGGTTTAAATAAAGAAATTTTGTAAGGATTTAAATGCTCGAACATATTCTTAATTTAAGCGCTTTTCTATTCTGTATCGGTATATTCGGATTAATAACAAGTAGAAATATGGTCAGAGCTCTTATGTGTCTAGAGTTAATTTTTAATGCGGTTAATATAAATTTAATAACTTTTTCAAACTTTATTGATAATTTGCAAATAAAGGGAGAAATTTTCTCTATTTTTGTACTATCAATTGCAGCAGCTGAAGCTACTATTGGATTATCCCTTGTTTTAGCTATTTATAGAAATAAAAAGTCAACTCGTATTGATCAATTCAATTTGCTAAAATGGTAATGATTTCGTCACAATTTTTTTTTTGTATCTTAATTATTTATGAGAAATCTTTATTCGAATCGATTTCGTAAAAATACATAAGAATTTTGTCTTTTCTGCTTAATATGAGTTTCAAGAAGCAGAAAAAACATTTTATTTAATTCAAGGTTTTTTATATCCAATTAGGAGTTAATAAATCCAATGGCACATTCAGTCAAAATTTACGATTCATGCATCGGTTGTACCCAATGTGTAAGGGCTTGTCCAACAGATGTGTTGGAAATGATAGATTGGAAAGGATGTAAAGCTAAGCAAATAGCATCTGCTCCCAGAACAGAAGATTGTGTTGGTTGTAAAAGATGCGAATCTGCTTGTCCAACAGATTTTTTGAGTGTACGTGTTTATTTAGGATCCGAAACTACTCGTAGTATGGGTCTCGGTTATTAGCTTTTATTATGCTATTAAATATAAATTTCCACTTGTAGTAAGAACCTATTTTTAATAGGTTCTTATTATAATAAAAGTTTTTCTCTATTATGAATTATTTTCCCTGGCTAACCTTAATAGTTCTTTTTCCTATATCTGCAGGCTTAGTGATTCCTTTTTTTCTTTCTGGAGGGAATAAAATTATTCGATGGTATACTCTAGGTATTTGTCTTTTAGAATTTCTTCTAATAACTTATATTTTTTGCTATCAATACCAATTTAATAATAGCTCTATTCAATTGAGAGAAGATTTGAATTGGATCAATTTAATGGATTTTCATTGGCGATTAGGTATTGATGGATTTTCTATTGGACTCATTTTGTTAACAGGATTTGTAACTACTTTAGCTACCTTGGCTGCTTGGCCCGTTACACGAAATCCAAAATTATTCTATTTTTTGATGCTAGCAATGTATAGTGGGCAAATAGGATTATTTGCTTCTCAAGATATTTTACTTTTTTCTTTTATGTGGGAATTAGAATCACTCCCTATTTATTTGTTACTCATTATTTGGGGAGGAAAACGACGCCTTTATGCTGCTACAAAATTTATTTTGTACACTGCTGGCAGTTCCATTTTCATTTTGATTGGAGCCCTATGTATGGCTTTTAATGAATCTGATATATCGAGTTTCGATTTTCAAACTTTAATTAATAAAACTTATCCTTTAGAATTGGAAGTAATAATATATTTAAGTTTTTTAATAGCATATGCTGTTAAATTACCAATTCTTCCGTTTCATACTTGGTTGCCAGACACTCACGGTGAAGCACATTATAGTACATGTATGCTTCTAGCTGGAATTCTTCTAAAAATGGGGGGATATGGATTAATTAGAATTAATATGGAGTTATTACCTCATGCTCATTTTTTATTTGCTCCATATTTAGTTAGTGTAGGATCAATTCAAATTGTTTATGCAGCTCTAGCTTCTATGAGCCAACGTAATTTAAAAAGAAGAATTGCGTACTCTTCAGTATCTCATATGGGTTTTGTACTTATTGGAATTGGATCTTTAACAAATATAGGTCTTAACGGCGCTATCTTACAAATGATTTCACATGGTTTAATAGGTGCTTCATTGTTTTTTTTATCAGGAATAAGTTATGATAGAATAAGGACTCTTTTTCTTCATCAAATGGGTGGAATTGCTTTTTCGATGCCAAAAATTTTTGCTTCCTTCACTAGTTTCCTAATGGCATCTATGGCACTACCAGGTATGAGTGGTTTTACGGCTGAACTCATGATTTTTATTGGAATAGTCCAGAATACTCATTATTCTATCGTTTTCAAAACGATTATTGTTACAGTTCAAGCAATTGGAATAATTCTAACTCCTATTTATTTGTTATCTATGCTGCGTCAAATGTTTTACGGATATAAATTCCAAAAAACTTCAAACTTTACGGATGCTGGACCGAGAGAAATTTTTATTTCGATTTGTTTATTTTTACCCATTGTAGGTATTAGTATTTATCCCAATTTCGTATTATCTATTTGGTATAATAAAACAGATTATCTTTTATCTCAACATTTTTTTCAAAATTTTTAATTTCATTGCATCTTCGCTTTTAAACTTCTAATTTATTGCTTCAATATATTCTAAAAAAATGCATGAATTTTTTAATACTAGTAAGTTAATCAATATCTTTTTTTTAATTCCGAGTAATGAACCTTTATCTTAATATATGTATATGAAATAAAAAAGAAAGAGATATATAAATATAAAAAATTCACTGCTCGAAATTAAAAAAAATATGATAAATTTCAAACAAAATTTATGATTTTAAAGTAACCATCCATAACTATGTAAACCTTTCCCCAATAAATTAACTCCTAAATAACAAATCCAAATTATGAAAAAACCTAAAGAACCTATAATGGCTGATTGTTTTCTATGCCAAATTTTAATCATTCGACTATGCAAATAAATTGCAAAAATTAACCAAGTAATTAAGGCCCACGTTTCTTTTGGATCCCGATTCCAATAAGAACCCCAAGCTTCATTAGCCCATACCGCCCCGGAGAGAATGCCTATGGTTGGGAGAGGAAATCCTAAACTAATAATTCTATAACTCCAGTTATCTAATTCTTCAATTAATTGCCATTTGCGAAAATTTATAAAACGTAATAAAGTCTTTTGTGATTCATACGAATAAATATGACTTTCTATTATTTTTTGATAAGCTTCCGAAATTGAAAAACCAAAAATCAATGGAAAATTTTTTTGTTTTGTTGCTACAATAACTGATAAAGCTATTGCTAATAAAGATCCACATAAAAGTGTAGCATAACTCAATATCATCGTGGTTACATGCATTATTAACCAATGGGATTGTAAAGCGGGAACCAAATAAAGAGATTCTTGCATTTCTTTGGGAAGACCCAAAGTTGCAAATCCATGAGCTAACATTGCACTTGGCGCTGTTATTACGCTTATCCAATCATTTTTGCTTCTATTTCCCAAAATTGAATGAATTAATGTTAACGCCCACGAAAGAAACATAGATGATTCATATAAATTGCTTAAAGGAAAATGTTTTGAAATAATCCAGCGGGTTAATAGGAATATTGTTATAGAGACAAAAGCAATTATCATACCTATTTTTCCTAAAACCTTAAATGTTTTATTATTTATATATATGAATTTTCCCCAATATATTAGAGTAACGAAAAGAAGAAGATAAAAAGATATATGAGCAGAAATTTGTTCCAAAATTGTAAATGTCATAATAAAAATTCGAAAGTTTTTTTGGATTGTGTAACAAAAAGAATTGACTAAAAAAAAAAACTACCGTTTTTATTATACTAAAAAGACTACAAAGAAATTATTTTATACAATATAAATTTTTTTATGTACCGCCACTCGGATTCGAACCGAGATGCGTTAGCACTGCTTCCTAAGAGCAACGTGTCTACCAATTTCACCATAGCGGCTATAACTAATAAATTATATCAAATCTTATAAAAAAAAGCGGTAAGATTCTAGGTATAATATAGTTTGATGTTATTTCACAGCAATTGAAATTATACAAGTTCTACATTAACTAGGTGTGATTCAATAAATATTTATTGAATCACTCTTAGTCAGAAGTTTATACATTTAATAATTCTTTATTAAAACTTTTTTCCCATGATTGAATTTTATTAATCGAAAAAAGTGCAACAAAAGAAATTATTAAGACAAAATTTGCAATAATAGCAGCACCCCGATAATAATATTTATTGTTCCAGTTTTTGAAAAAGAAGTACAGAAATAACTAAATCTTTCATTGGAATATTAGATGCTATTAGAACTATTGAACCATATTCTCCTAAAGCTCTTGAAAAACCTATAGTTGTTCCTGTTAATAATGAAGGAGTTAATGGTGGAAATAAAATATGCCAGAAATTTGTCCAGGATAATGCGCCTAAACACTTTGCAGCTTCTTCTGTATCTTGTTCCATATTTTGTAAAACAGGCTGTATAGTACGTACTACAAGAGGTAAAGATACAAAAATAATAGCTATAAGAACTCCCAAAGGATTAAAATTTATTTTTGTACCTAACCAAAAACAAATAGTTTTACTCATCCTTTATCATTAAATACAGTCATTAAAATTAAACTTCCTACTGAAGTTGGAAGAACAAATGGGAGATCAACGGTAGCATCTACTATTTTCTTCCCCGGGAATTCATATCTCACCAAAACCCAAGCAATAATCAATCCAAAAAATGCATTTATAACTGTAGCAAAAGAAGCAGTTATAAATGTGAAACCATAAACATATAATACAATAGGCTCATTGGTTATTTCTAATAATATGTTCCAAGGTTGTTGCTTAGTTTTATATAGCAAAATACATATAGGTAAAATTAAAACAAAAGTACCATAGTGTAATGCTAATGACAATACAAATTAAAATCGTGTTAGGAATCGAATTTTTCCTTTAGTAATTAAAAAATAATATACAAGAAGGAATAAAAATGAATTGAATCATTTTTAATTAGCTATTATAGAGTGTGGCTAATCCTACTTACTTTTTTTCATTTTTGATTTATCACCACCATTTCATTACAAAGTTGGTACGAAAAATTTCTCCGTTCTCAGAAAAAAAAAAGCAAATAAGTTTTATTCGCGAAAAGAACTTTACATTTATTTTTATTATTATTATTTATCATCAGTTGATACGGATTCAGATGAACCAAATAATTTATTATTCATTGCGTAATAAAAACTTTTAGAACGATTTGTTAAAATAGATCTAGCTAAAGAAAAAGCTTTTAGTGCCTTTTTAGTAGACTTATTTTTCCAGATACTTTTACGAATTCTTGTTTTAGATTTCGAAGTATGTTTCTTGGGGACTGCCATGATCAATAATGCCTCACCTTATTATTATAAATTTATTGAAATATTTTTCTATTTTTTTTCCTCGACCAGGAAAAAGAGTTAAAATTATTCAATTAGATAGAAATATTATATGAGAATCTTTTTCTTTATTATGCATATATTTCTTCTCCATTAAAACAAATAGAATCAACTATAAATCGGGTTGATTTTTGTCGATGTCCTAATTTACGCCGTGTTTTTTTTTTTGAAATCATTTTGTAAATCGTAATTTTTTTTTCGAAATAAGGATGTAAAATTCTACCCTTAACTATGGCACCCTTTAACCACGGGTGTCCAATATTTATATGAAATTTTTGACGAATCATTAATACGCGATAAATCAATATTTTTGTATTTTCTTCTAGTAAACTTGGTGTTATTGAAGAAAAATGACGGATATTATAGAATCTTCCAGGTTCTACTCGGAGTTGCTGACCTCCGGTTTCAATTACTGCATAGGTATTCATTATGTTATTAATTTTTAGTAATTCTATTAATGGATCGTGAATAAATAAAATTTATGTTATTTTTTTGAATTGAAATAGAACGAATTTTTACTCAAATCAATTTTAATTTTTGAAATATTCAAAATTAAGAATTAGAAAACGATATGTTTTATTTATAAAATAAAAGATATTATATTATATTACTTCATATTAAATTAAATAATTTTTTTATCATTTAAAAAGTACTTAAACAAAAAAAATTATACATTATATATATATATATATCTTTATTATTTTTTTTTTCAATTCTAGTGAATTTTAAAACTATATTTTGTATAGAATAGTTAGTTTTTTTAACAAAATCCATCATGGAACCTATATTTCATAGTGTTTGGCTAATTCCATCATTTCCGTTTCTAGCTTCTTTTTTTTTAGGATTGGTCTCATTCTCTTTACCAAGTTATATAAAAAGTTTTCGTCGTATATGTTATTTTATTAGTGTATCATTTCTAATCATAGCTATGTTTATTTCTTTTCATTCTTTTTGGGAGCAAATAACGGGTAGTCCAATTCATCGCTATTTATGGTCGTGGGTTATTAGTAAAGATATTATTCTAAAAATAGGTTATTTGATCGATCCATTGACTTCTATTATGTTGATTCTAGTAACTACCGTAGGAGTTATGGTTATGATTTATAGCGATAGTTATATGTTTCATGATCAAGGATATGTAAGGTTTTTTTGTTATCTAAGTCTTTTTACTGCTTCAATGTTAGGATTAGTTCTTAGTCCAAATCTCATACAAATCTATATTTTTTGGGAATTGGTTGGGATGTGTTCTTATTTATTGATTGGTTTTTGGTTTACCAGACCTAGTGCGGCTAATGCTTGTCAAAAAGCTTTTGTGACAAATCGTATAGGAGATTTTGGTTTATTACTAGGTATTTTAGGTTTTTATTGGATAACAGGTAGTTTTGAATTTCAAGATTTATCAGAACGATTATTTGAATTACTTAGTAATAATCAGATTAGTGTTGTTTTTGTCAATTTATGTGCTATTCTACTTTTTTTAGGTCCAATCGCAAAATCAGCTCAATTTCCACTTCATATATGGTTACCCGATGCAATGGAAGGTCCTACACCCATTTCCGCTCTCATTCACGCTGCAACTATGGTTGCAGCAGGTATTTTTCTTGTTGCTCGAATGTTTCCACTTTTTGAGATGTTACCTGTAGTTATGTTTACAATTTCTTGGGTAGGTGCGATAACAGCTTTGTTAGGAGCTAGTATTGCTATGGCTCAAAAAGATCTAAAAAAATGTTTAGCTTATTCTACGATGTCACAATTAGGTTATATGATGTTAGCCCTAGGTATAGGATCTTACAAAGCTGGTTTATTTCATCTTATTACACATGCTTATTCTAAAGCTTTATTATTTCTTGGGTCTGGATCTGTTATTCATTCTATCGAGCCCATTGTAGGTTATCATCCCAATAAAAGTCAAAATATGATTTTTATGGGCGGTTTGAGAAAACATATGCCAATAACTGCAATAACTTTTCTTTCTGGGACACTTTCTCTGTGTGGTATCCCACCCTTCGCTTGTTTTTGGTCCAAAGACGAAATTCTTGTAGATAGTTGGTTTCATTCTTCCCTCTTGGGCTTTTTAGCTTTTTCTACGGCTGCATTAACTGCTTTTTATATGTTTCGTATATATTTTCTAACCTTTGAAGGTCATTTTCGTGGTAATTTCAACAAGGAATATGAAAGTACTCCTTTTATTTCAATATGGGGTAAAAATATTAGATTTAGTGAAAAAAGAAACGAAATAGATAATTTTTATTTAGAAAAAGCATCGAAAAAACTTATTTTATATCCAAAAGAATCGAATAATATTATGTTATTTCCTCTAATTCTATTGACAATACCTACTTTATTTATAGGAGTTATTGGAATTTCTTTCTCTCAAAAACAAATGG